CCGGATTCGTTATAGTTCCTCCCGAGATACTCCAACCTCCCCACGAATTGGTTATTCCTAAACGAGTCATGAAGGGTATAACGAACATGCCTTGTCTCCACATTGGATCAAGAACAGGGTCAGAGGGATCAAAAACTGCTAATTCATATAGAGTCATCGAGCCGGCCCAACCAGAAACTAGAGCTGTATGCATTATATGTACAGAAAGTAATCGACCGGGATCATTCAATACAACAGTATGAACACGATACCAAGGCAAACCCATGTAAATACCCCTTTCTGAAAAAGAAATAGACATTATGTAACTTTATCGCATTGGAAAAGACTAGACCGTGTATTTCACCTGTTCGGTAGATTTTGTATAGGAAAAGATTTATATTTATTTGTATTCCCTTCTTTTCTTTTTAATGAAATAGAAAGAGAAGGGAACAATTCTATTTATTTCTATTTAGAAGAACAAAGAGAAACAGATCTTATTCTATACCCGATAAGTACCAATACGCAATGGGACGATTTTGAGGGAAAAAGAATGCATAGATACTTTTTATAATTCGAAATCATTCGAACAATCGGCTGATCTGATCGATTCCGTTCATTACAATTTTTCTTTATTCATTCTGTCTTCCTCTATGAACCTTCCAGTCCTATATTCCTATATATAAAGTATATATCTATATACTAATATTCTAAATTAGAATCTATATACTTAATATATACTCTAAATACTCTAATTCTATAATAATATTAAGTTCTATTTTCTATAATATATAGAATTATAGAATAGAAAATTCTAATATAGAATAGAATATAGAAAAGAAAGAGAAAAAATGATGAAGACAATAAAACCCATTGTTACGTTTCCATATTAAAGTAAAGTATAGTACTTCATTTTTTTTATCTTAATGCCCATTGGTGTTCCAAAAGTACCTTTTCGGAATCCTGGAGAGGAAGATGCAGCTTGGGTTGACGTATAGTGCGACTTGTCAGACATATGGATCATATGGTATTTCCCCGTTATCTCCCCCGATCGAGTATTCTCTATTTCGCCCAATCCAATAAATAGATATTCAATCTTGTATTGATTGAACAATCAATAATTTGGAGCGTGAAGCACAAAGATTCCTATTGGGGATGAATATTATCAATTAAAATAATTGATGGTTTACTTGGACTGATAAAGTATCCAGGCTCCGTTCAGAGAATACCAAATTGGAAATGGTAAGAGTAAAAGTAATAGAATGGGAGTGTAAATGTAGTAATATAAATAAGAAATATTAAATAGAAATAGAAAAAAAAAATATAAAAAATATAATAATATTAGATAATTAAATAAGAAATATTAAATAAAGAATATAAAAATAAAATATAAATTTAATTAAAGTATTATAAATTTCATTAAAGTATTAATAAATTATGAAATTCATTAATAATTAAATAGAATATAATAGAACTTACTATAATAGACTATAATAGAATATTCTAATATAATCTATTATGTAGAATATATGATGATTGCACGATTACCAAGGGATAATATAAAACTGCCTACCAATAGAGTAGTATTATTAATACATCGAATATTTTGGGGAAAGTTATGAAACAATTGAAAAAAAAGAAGTGGTACTGGAATCATTTGACCTATATGCGCAAATGGAATTCGGGCAAATCTTCCCCCGGAGTAGAACAAGAACCTAAAAGAATTGAAAGGGTCCATTCAGGAACAAGAAAATTACATCGTAATTTGAATTTCGATGAAACAATACATCAATGAGAAGTTAGTTCAATAAGTTCATAAAATTCTTTTTTATATTCTACATTATAGAATATAGGGAAGGAGGGCAAAACTCATGTTAAAAAAAAAAGAAATAGGACTGGAATCAATACATTGATTTTTTTTTCGCAATTCTTTCGAACCGTATGCATCCAAAGGTGCACGTACGGTTCCTCAGGGATACAATTTTTCCCTAATCAACCGACTTCATCGAGAAAGATTACTTTTTTTAGGACAAGAGGTTGATAGCGAGATCTCGAATCAACTTGTTGGTCTCATGGTATACCTCAGCATAGAGGATGATACTAGGGATCTTTATTTGTTTATAAATTCTCCAGGCGGATGGGTAATACCAGGAATAGCCATTTATGATACTATGCAATTTGTGTCACCGGATGTACATACAGTATGTATGGGATTAGCCGCTTCAATGGGATCTTTCATTCTGGTTGGAGGAGAAATTACCAAACGTCTAGCATTCCCTCACGCTTGGCGCCAATGAGTTTTTTTTATTTGAGAAAAAAATACTATGCCTTCGCTGTATCGAATATGAATCAAATAAAGAATAAGTAATAATAGCATGGCACTTCGAGTTCGATATGAACAAACCATTAGTGTTTTTTTTCTAACATGAGATTTTGTATCGAGATAGTAGTATGAAAGAAGGGTTATTCCCAAGTTGATTTTATGTGTCAAGCAAGAGTCAATTTCAGCGTCACAAACCATTATTCTTCCACACCAGAAGTATCTTTCTTATTTTTATGTTATGATAAGAAAGAGTCAAAAAAATGGAAAAAATAATTTTCTCCTTCTTGGATCATATCAAAAAGAAACTTTGGGATTGCTAAACCACAGACGAGATAAATAGATAAACATATAAAGCAACAGAACCATCATAGTATCTTTTTTACTACTACGAAAGGAAGGGTGGTAAATGGATCATTTAACGATTTGGATCAGATGGGTTCTTTTTCTTCTTTTCGATAGAATTTCTTCTATCGAAAAAATAAATTCCATTGCAGAGCCGTATGCAATGTACAAAAAATGCCCGTACGGTTGTTTAATTCTATTTTTTATTGTTATTTTGATTATCCCTTACTTTAACCCAATCGTGCGATATATAGATAAAAGAACCATTCATGATGTTATATCAATATCATCAGGGTTATGATTCACCAACCTGCTAGTTCTTTTTACGAGGCACAAGCAGGGGATTTTATTCTGGAAGCAGAAGAACTATTGAAGCTTCGCGAAACTCTCACAAAAGTTTATGTACAAAGAACGGGCAACCCTTTATGGGTTATATCCGAAGATATGGAAAGGGATGTTTTTATGTCAGCAACAGAAGCCCAAGCTTATGGCATCGTTGATCTTGTAGCGATCGAAAATCAAAATACTAGGGATTCCATATAAATATAAGAATTCCGTTTCAAAATTTGAAATTTCCGTGTGAATAGAAATCATTCATAATCATCAACCATCAGGTTAAGATCGATCTAAGCCAACCCGCTCTATTCTATCTAGAATGAGATTCTATAGACACGCCATGCCAACCATTAAACAACTTATTAGAAACGCAAGACAGCCAATAAGAAATGTCACGAAATCTCCCGCTCTTCGAGGATGTCCTCAGCGTCGAGGAACATGTACTAGGGTGTATGTGCGACTCGTTCAGTTCAGATCATGATGAGTTTGAAGAAATGCAAAAGTATCAACGACCACTATCAATGAATTAGGATAGATAGAGTGGAAGACGGCCATTTAATTTACTAGTATCTAAAAATGAAGATCTATCATCTACCTAATTATGTTATGAATTTATGGTTTCTATTGGTGCAAATCCAATCACTCCGTTTGAGATAAGAAGTAATTCTCCATTGGTAACAAATAGTTATCCATTAAGCGGAGGAAAAAGGTTATGCTCCTATTCCTTTTCTTGAAAAAACGGACTAACAAGGTCAGCTACCTAGCCAACTTTCAGAATTAAATGCCGTCACTGTATGGATAGCTTTTTTTGTGAAAAGGACTATTACTTTCTAATTAGAATTGAAAAAAGAATTCTAATTGAAAAATGGATGGGTAGAGCCAAAGAGTGTGAACTATACAAGTTCACAATAAAATTTGATGAAATGAAAGAAGAGGCTCCGGTGTATAGAGAGGACCTCACCGTTTCAGAAGTTGCCATAGAAACGAGGAAACCCACTATTCTTTTTTATTTATTTATTTAGTAGCAGTCGAATTTCTTATTTACAGGCGAGATACTTTGAAGAAAGAAAAAATAGTGGTCGGGAAGGTCATAGTCGCAAAAGCCATTGGAATTTATATTTTATATATTGGAAGAATCCGCTTTGTTATTAATTGACCGGAAGAAAAGGATGACTGAAAGAAGAGAAATCAATTAGTTATTCAAGAAAGTTTCATTTGATTCAATGACCAGAGTTAAACGAGGATATACAGCTCGGAGACGTCGAAAAAAGATTCGTTTATTTGCATCAACCTTTATAGGGGCTCATTCAAGACTTACTCGAACAACTATTCAACAAAGAATGAGAGCTTTGGTTTCCTCTCATCGAGATAGGAGCAGGAAAAAGAGAGATTTTCGTCGTTTGTGGATCACTCGGATAAATGCGGTAACTCGTGAGGATAGGCTATTCTATAGTTATAGCCTATTCATCAACAATCTGTACAAGAGACAATTGCTTCTGAATCGTAAAATACTTGCGCAAATAGCCCTATCAAATAAGAATTGTTTTGATATTATTTCAAATAAAATCATCAATCAGAAATAAAAAAAAATACAAATCAAATAAAGGAATAAAAGAATCTTAATAGAATCTATTATACATGAAACAAGAATGATTGAAAAGGGATTTCCCGGAGAAAGGACTCCGGGAAGATAGAATAAAAAGAAATTAAGATTTGAGTAGTAAGAATAAACGAACATTTTTCAAGAAAAAAAGATTTCTTCCCCATTTTTCCTTTTTTATAATACAAGAATCAAATCTGGATTCTAGTTTTTTCGAGCAAAAATTAATATAAGCTTGAGTCCTCAATTGGAGTTTTGAGGAGTATATCTATTTATTTTTGGTTCTAGGACCAGTAGTTCTAGGGATCGACTCCACTCTCTCCAATTGTTTCTCATTATTACGAAAAGGTAACAAAGATAAAATACGAGCTTGTTTTATAGCAATAGTAATTAATCGTTGTTGTTTCAAGGTCAACCTATTCGTCCGTCTAGATAAGATTTTTCCTTGTTCACTAAGAAATCGACTAATTAAACTCATGTTTCTATAATCGATTCGATCCCCCGATCCAATTGGGGGTAAACGCCTACGAAAAGATCGCTTGGATTTACGAAAAGGTTGTTTGGATTTATCCATGGTTTACTTATTCCTTGTTTGTTTATTCCTTCTATATAAAAGAATCCATAAAATAGAATTCTATTTTTTTTCTTATTTATTTAAGATTCGACCAAAATCGGATTTGGTTTGTATTATATATGTTAAGATGTAAAGTTCTTACTCTTCCCGCTACTTGTAAAAATCACACACACATTCCGTTCCACCTATTTCTTTATTTCCCCATGAATCGTATACTTTTGACAATAGCGACAAAATTTTCTAAATTCTAGTCGATTGGGTGTATTGTGTCGATTCTTTTGAGTAATATATCTAGAAATGCCCGGCGATTCTTTATTGACACCCTTTCGAATACAACAGGTACATTCCAAAATCACTATAATTCTGATATCTTTACCCTTGGCCATGAACCTCCTTTTCATTTTGGATCGACTTCACTTTAGAACTCTCTTCATTTTCTTTTTGATCCGAACCAAATAAAAAAAATCTATATTCTATATCTAGACTATATTAATAAAAGTTACTAACTAGAAATGGAATTTGTAAATATTTTCTTTTTCAAATTATTGGAATTCGAATAACTTCGGAGTACTATAATTTAAAATAGAATTACTATGAATAACTAGAACTATAAAGAAAAAGAGTCATATTCATTAATAGAAGAATATTAAGAATATCGTAATAATTAATTAATACAATTTTTTCTAACTATGAATTATTCCTATCCTAATCTCATTATTTTATTCTTTCTATGTTAAAATTTCGTCGCCCCTAGACTGGATCCACATTTCCATTTCTTTTCCAAAAAATCCTATCGTAGATTCACTGTATTTTGACTGAGGTTCGATACACTCTTTCTCTTTCTTTTTTTTTAGGATAGAAAAGAAAAAGGAAGCAAAATTGGAGCCATGTTACGTAGAATTGTATCTCAAATCTTCTTCATTTCTTCACAGATCAATACAAGAATTCAATCAAGATGAAAAAAAGGGGAATGACAAGGCATCCGGAAATAAACGATTAATTTCTATCAATAGACCTGCTAAAGACCCAAACCATAGAGTGGTTAGCACAGGTGCCGTTGAGAGATATGTTTTTATATCTCGCATTGAAAATCCTCCTTCTTCTTTTATTTTCTATTTTTTTCTTATTTATTTTAATTCTTTATTTGTATTGTATATTGTAATACATATATAGTCCTAGTTCGATATTCTAATACATAGATCATAGATAACCCGATATTTTAGTTCAAGATCATTTGTTTTTGCTTGAAATAAAATTAGAATTAGGAATTACTAACTAAAATGCATATGTATAATGACCCAGCAGATTCAATTTTTCCGCTCCCTAAAAAAATGACAAGAACATTTTCTACCTATCTATATAGGTAGAGCAAAAAAGAAGGATGTGGAAAACAAGACATGTATTTTATACAATGACACTGTACAACAATTTTTAAAAGGGATGTAGCGCAGCTTGGTAGCGCGTTTGTTTTGGGTACAAAATGTCACAGGTTCAAATCCTGTCATCCCTACCTATTCTTTCTCCTATGGACAGTTACGAGGGATTCCTTGAGTAAGATCGGGAAATTTTGGACATAATCTTTCGTTTTTACATACTATATGTACATGTACACAAGACCCCTCGGGGGTAAAAAAATCCTTTTCTTTACACTTTACAATTGTATCTACTGTTATAGGATATAAGAAAGCGCTCTTAGTTCAGTTCGGTAGAACGCGGGTCTCCAAAACCCGATGTCGTAGGTTCAAATCCTACAGAGCGTGATTCCGTTTATGTTATGTCGAATTACAATGAAATAACTTAACAAAACAAAGTCTAATTGCAACTTAAAATTGACCTCCTCCTTGTAGGAGGTCAATCAAAAAAAGAAATGTTACTCAATCAAAGGTCCAACTGATCACCGCGCCTGTATTGTAAATATGCAGTTACAAATAATCCTGTTAAAGTAATAGGAATTAGACCTAAGACGATTCCAAATAGAAAAACTTCAATCATTTTGATTTGTTTTAGGGAATAAAAAGATAGGTAAGATCTATCCCTAAATATTAATCTGAATTATCCGTGAATCTCAATGACCGGGAATTCGCAATTGAGAACCATAGAATAACTGAAATAAAATATTCTGGGAGGTTTTGATTTTGATTTTTGTAAATTGTTTATTGAATTTCATTCATTTCAAATAAGTCGTATCTTGTTCAAACCAATAAATATAGCTGAGGTTATAGTTGAAGCAGCCAGTAAAAAACCAAAATAACTAGTTAGAATAGGCATGAAAGAGCTAAATTAGATATGTTCTTTTAATACATATATGAATAAAACATTTACCTAAGTCTCAATCCAGATACGACGGTA